ATAAGTACCAATACGCAATGGGAGGGTTAATGCCATTTTATATGAGCGAATGTGCCCATACTTGTTTATCATTAGAGGACACTATTTGTCATATTTTTACCGTATTTTTTTCTGACTTTCTCTATTTCTCTTATTTATTTATGAATAAAATAAAATATGATATGATTAGGATAAAGTACAATATTATATTATTTTATAAAGATAATAATATAAAATAATAAAGATAAAGATTATATTATAAAGATATTAATAGATAATAATAATAATAAAGGCTTTGTTACGTTTCCGCATCAAAGTAAAATATAGTACTTAGTTCTTTTTTCTTTCATTTAATGCCTATTGGTGTTCCAAAAGTACCTTTTCGAAGTCCTGGAGAGGAAGATGCAACTTGGGTTGACATATAGTGCGACTTGTCAGATATATTGGGCCATATGGGATTTTCCCGTTTTCTCCCCACTCGAGATATCCCCTGTTTCGCCCACGAAAGATTAATGGAATCATCAAAAATTTGGAGCGTGAAGTGCAATTAGATCCACTTTTTGGGGGGGATTCGAATTACTATTAGCAATTAGAAGATTTTATGGTTGGCTTAGTTGGACTACTACATTGAAGTATCCAGGCTCCGTTTAAAAAAACCAAGTGGTATCTATTTTATATCATAAAGGATTCCTTTTTTTAAAGAAATCTCTTTTTTGTAAGTAGAAGTTATTTCAAACTCTTCTGTTAATCAATCAATTGAGTAATATACATGAAGCCTTCAACTATTTTACGGAATGCGTGAATTGAAAAAAAAAAAGAAGGGATAACTAAACGAAGTGGTAATGGGAGCATTTGTACTATATGTGCAAATAAAAATAGGGCGGATCTTTACCCGGAGTAGAGCATAAACCTAAAAAGATTAAAGGGGCCCATTTAAGAACAAGAAAATGACATCGTGATTTGGATTCAATCTCGATGAAAGAATCCATCAATGAAAAGTTAGTTGGATAAGTTTAATGAATTCTTTTTTATATTCTAGTTAATAGTTAAGTTATAAGGAAAGGAAGACAAACTCGTGTTTAGTGAAAAATCAAGGAAATCATTATAAGTTAGAAGGAACTTGCTATGAAAAAAGAAAAAGTATAGGAATCTACACATTGATTCTTTTGTTTTTTTTGAACCGTATGCGTCAAAAGGCGCCTGTACGGTTCCGGGGGGATACAATTTGACCCTAATCAACCGACTTTATCGAGAAAGATTACTTTTTTTAGGTCAAGAGGTTGATAGCGAGATCTCAAATCAACTTATTGGTCTTATGATATATCTCAGTATGGAGAATGATACCCAAGATCTGTATTTGTTTATAAACTCTCCTGGCGGATGGGTAATACCGGGGGTGGCTCTTTATGATACTATGCAATTTGTACAACCAGATGTACAGACAATATGCATGGGATCAGCCGCTTCAATGGGATCTTTTATCCTGGTCGGAGGAGAAATTACCAAACGTCTAGCATTCCCTCACGCTTGGCGCCAATGAGGCTTTTATTTGAGAGAAAAAAGAAGACTATGCCTTCGCCATATGAAATATGAATATTTAAGTAATAATAGCATGGCACTTTGAATTCGATATAAGAAATTTTGTTTTCAAAACATTAGATTATGTATCGAGAGAGTAATATGAGAAAAAGGTATTTCCTATTTTATTATCGGAAGTCCCGTTCAGCGTCACAAACTTTTTTCACACCAGAGGTCTCTTAACAATATTTATAGTATAGAGCGAAAAAAAAACAAGATTCTTTTTTCCTTAGTTTATTTGATCAAACAAAAAAGCAACCTTGGGATTGCTGAATGACAGACAAATCACAGACAAAAAAATATAATAAATATAGAAAGCAACGGAGCCATCATAGTATTTTTGAATTCCTCCGAAAAGAAGGGTGGTAAGTTGATCATTTACCGATCGGGGTCTGATCGATCCTATTTTTTTGAAGGTAAGGGTCAATTTTATTGTAGAGCCGTATGCAATGCATAATGCCCGTACGGTTGTTCGATTCTATCTTTTTTCTTGTTATTCTTTATCTTTCTTTTATCTTCCCCTCATCATGCGAAATAGAGAAACCTTTTTTTTCTTATATCATCAGGGTAATGATCCATCAACCCGCTGGTTCTTTTTCTGAAGTAGCAACGGGAGAATTCATCCTGGAAGTGGGAGAACTGCTGAAACTACGTGAAACCCTGACAAGGGTTTATGTACAAAGAACGGGGAAACCCTTCTGGGTTGTATCCGAAGACATGGAAAGAGATATTTTTATGTCAGCAACAGAGGCCCAAGCTTATGGAATTGTTGATCTTGTAGCGGTTGAATGACAATAAATAGCCTTAGTTTCGCGTCAATTCGTGATTTAAAATGAACCCTGTCGCGTTTAATATTCTATGACTTTTTTTTATTGATTGATGATTCTATTGATCTATCGATTCTATTCTATTGAATAAAAGTCATTCATAATCATACGGTTAG